TTAACGAGTTTTTGTTTCTCGAATCTCCAACCGATTAATTAAGTCTTTATAACGTACTCTATTTTTTTTTGACAAATAGGCCAACAGCCGTTGACGTTTTCCTAGAATTTTACGCAGACCTCTCTGAGATAAAAAGTCTTTTTTGTGCAATTCCAAATGCGAAGTAAGTCTCCGTATCCTATTGGTGAAACATATTACTTGAAATTCAACAGACCCCTTGTTGTCTTTGTTTTCCTCTTTCAAAATAATTACATTGAATGGATTTTTTATCATAAAAAAAATCTCCTCCTACCCTTTTTACATATATTAATTTTATCGATCAGTAATAATAATATCAGTCATTTTAATGTAGTATTAGTATACACAAGAATCTGATTTTCTTTATGGACTCCCGATTTTATCAATTAAAACGACTCAATCAAAATTTGAATTTGATTCGAGCAGGGATAAAAAGGGGGATGGTACATTTTTACACTCACAAAGGCGAATAATTTAGACCTAAAATTAGGAAGATTCCCTTGATTCGTTTATGAATTGTATCCTATCAAATTGATACGTCATTTACTTAGTATTAAAATATCTTATATATATTAGGCTGGGATATAAGACAGGACGTATGTACATCTGTTTGCTTTTATATATGGTACATAATAGATAGGAAAAATGTAGCATCAACCTATTTTTAATTGTGGATATATCCTTAACATACTGAAATGGCTTCCATTATTGGTATCAAACCAATATCGATTCATACAAGCTAAGTCTTCTAATCGATAATTAGGCCAAAGAAATAATTTTAATTTAATTAATTCGTTTTTATCTCTATCAAGATGTTTACTTTGATCCAAAAAAGGATTCCCACTTTTTAGGTTCTTCTTGTTGCAAAATACCGGATTTATATCCAAACCTTTTCTATTCTTTGAATTGAAATAAATAAGAATTCTGAATTCTCTACGACGTCTAGACGAGAAAATCTTTTCAGGAACAAGAAAACCATAATGCTTTTTGTCTCTATTTTGAGTTCTTCTTTGATATCTTGGGATGGATTCCTCAAATTGATTCTTATCAATATATCTTTGTTCTCGGTATCTTTGAGGAGTTTGGTATTTATTCTTATGAACCAATGAAATACCTATGGTTTGATACATTAGAAAGTGTCCGTCGTTTTTTACAGACAAACGAATGGGTTCGATAAAAAGGATCCCCCCTTTTTTCCATTTTATAGGAGTCAATTTCTTACGAATCATCATTATATCCAGATTTAGTTCTTTCCTTTGAATAGATGATATAGTAGTATCTCGTGGATTTATCAGTCCAAGCAAGTAACAATATATTTTGATATTAGTGATCATTCTTTCAGTTAAATTCGGAATTAAACCATCGTCTATTATCCATTGAAAAAGCAAATAGTGTTCCCGTAATAAAATGACTTCTTGTTTCATCTTATTCCCGATCTTGTATTGTTTTTTCGTTTTACCTTGGTTTTGTGCATATGATCTAAAACCTCTTTGGCCTGCGGGTTCTTTTTCTTCTTGATTTCGATTCATTAATTCAAAATATCTTTTTTCATTATCTGGTCTAAAAAAATTCCATTTTTGCTTTTCATTGATGTTTTTCTTAAAATTTAAAAGAAGTAATTTGCTTGGTATAATCCATCGTTTTATTTTGTATACATTATAAAGTGGCACAAATTCTGGGAAGAACGGAAGTTTCAGATTCGTCGATATAGGATTTAAGATTTCTTCATTCATTTCTATCCAATCAAAATATTTTCTATCCGAATTTTTTTCCATATACATAATATCACCTTTTTCTAGATAATTATTGATAGGAATATCCTCGAGTCTTTCAAAAAAATTTTGTTTAGAATTGTTGTAATTAAAAGAAATCCTTTGGTTGTTATTTACTTCTAATGGTGATTCATAAATAATAAAGGAGTCCTTCTTCATTTCATAATTAATAGATTTATATGATAAAAGATCATGTATAGAATATTTTGGAAAATTATCTTTTTGGTTGGGTAATGGATATATTTTAAAATCTTTTTGTTTTTTGTGATGAAGTAATCGGTCTTTTTCATATGAATTCCATTTTCTTAAATCTTTATTTTTAGTCATATGGCCTTGATTGATTGTAGTTCGCCATTTTTGTGGTATTAATCCAGACCATCTAATCTGAGAGAAATTGTATTGATAATGACCTCGTAACCAGTTTTTCCATTGATTCGTTCCAAAACTTTCAAGTTTAGTATGCCTTAATTCGGAATGAAACATTCCTTGTGTTACAAAAGAATTCTTTATTGCAGTCGTAAGAAAAAAAGATGTTCCACGATAGTCAAGAATGGATCTTAACTTATACAAATTAAGAACTCGGCTTTGTGATAATTTGTAAAATAAATATGCTTGCGACAAGGAGGATAAGTCAAAAAAAAGATGTGAATTTTCCTTACTATTCTTAATATTGTAAAGTGTCCTTTTTAGAGTCGAAATAAAGTGAATTT